CGAGACATCTAAGTCGTACAAGTAAAGAGATCTATTCATTGATAAGAAAAAGAAAAAACGTGAACGGTGATTGGATTGATGAGAAAATAGAATCCTGGGTCGCGAACAGTGATTCGATTGATGATGAAGAAAGAGAATTCTTGGTTCAGTTCTCCGCCCTAACGACAGAAAAAAGAATTGATCAAATTCTATTGAGTCTGACTCATAGTGATCGTTTATCAAAGAATGCCTCTGGTTATCAAATGATTGAACAACCAGGATCCATTTACTTACGATACTTAGTTGACATTCATAAAAAGTATCTAATGAATTATGAGTTCAATAGATCCTGTTTAGCAGAAAGACGGATATTCCTTGCTCATTATCAGACAATCACTTATTCACAAACCTCGTGCGGGGCTAATAGTTTTCATTTCCCATCTCATGGAAAACCCTTTTCGCTCCGCTTAGCCCTATCCCCTTCTAGGGGTATTTTAGTGATAGGTTCTATAGGAACTGGACGATCATATTTGGTCAAATACCTAGCGACAAACTCCTATGTTCCTTTCATTACGGTATTTCCGAACAAGTTCCTGGATGACAAGCCTAAAGGTTTTATTGATGATAGTGACGATATCGATATTGATGATAGTGACGATATTGATGATAGCGACGATATTGATGATGACCTTGATAGGGAGCTGCTAACTATGTATATGACGCCGAAAATAGACCGATTTGATATCACCCTTCAATTCGAATTAGCAAAAGCAATGTCTCCTTGCATAATATGGATTCCAAACATTCATGATCTGTATGTGAATGAGTCGAATTATTTATCCCTCGGTCTATTAGTGAACTATCTCTCCAGGGATTGTGAAAGATGTTCCACTAGAAATATTCTTGTTCTTGCTTCGACTCATATTCCCCAAAAAGTGGATCCCGCTTTAATAGCTCCGAATAAATTAAATACATGCATTAAGATACGAGGGCTTCTTATTCCACAACAACGAAAGCACTTTTTCATTCTTTCATATACTAGGGGATTTCACTTGGAAAAGAAAATGTTCCATACTAATGAATTCGGGTCCATAACCGTGGGTTCCAATGCACGAGATCTTGTAGCACTTATCAATGAGGCCCTATCAATTAGTATTACACAGAAGAAATCAATTATAGAAACTAATACAATTAGATCAGCTCTTCATAGACAAACTTGGGATTTGCGATCCCAGGTAAGATCGGTTCAGGATCATGGGATACTTTTCTATCAGATAGGAAGGGCTGTTGCACAAAATGTACTTCTAAGTAATTGCCGCATAGATCCTATATCTATCTATATGAAGAAGAAATCATGTAAGGAAAGGGATTCTTATTTGTACAAATGGTACTTCGAACTTGGAACGAGCATGAAGAAATTAACGATACTTCTTTATCTTTTGAGTTGTTCTGCCGGATCGGTCGCTCAAAATCTTTGGTCTCCACTCGGACCCGATGAAAAAAATTGGATCATTTCTTATGGATTCGTTGAGAATGATTCTGATCTAGTTCATGGCCTATTAGAAGTAGAAGGTGCTCTGGTGGGATCCTCACGGACAGAAAAAGATTGCAGTCAGTTTGATAATAATCGAGTGACATTGCTTCTTCGGTCCGAACCAAGGAATCAGTTAGATATGATGCAAAAAGGATCTTGTTCTATCGTTGATCATAGATTTCGACATGAAAAATACGAATCAGAGTTTGAAGAAGGAGCCGTCGACCCGCAACAGATAGAGGAGGATTTATTAAATCACATAGTTTGGGCTCCTAGAATATGGTGCCCTTGTGGCAATCTATTTGATTATATCGAAAGGCCCAATGAATTGGGATTTCCCTATTTAGCCAGGTCATTTCGGGGCAAGCGGATCATTTATCATAAAGAGGGTGAGCTTCAAGAGAATGATTCGGAGTTCTTGCAGAGTGGAACCATGCAGTACCAGACACGAGATAGATCTTCCAAAGAACAAGGCTTTTTTCGAATAAGCCAATTCATTTGGGACCCTGCGGATCCATTCTTTTTCCTATTCAAAGATCAGCCCTTTGTCTCTGTGTTTTCACGTCGAGAATTCTTTGCAGATGAAGAGATGTCAAAAGGGCTTATTACTTCCCAAAAGAATCCTCCCACATCTATATATAAACGCTGGTTCATCAAGAATACGCAAGAAAAGCACTTCGAATTGTTGATTCATCGCCAAAGATGGCTTAGAACCAATAGTTCATTATATTTATATAATGGGTCTTTCCGTTCTAATACTCTATCCGAGAGTTATCAGTATTTATCAAATCTGTTCCTATCTAACGGAACGCTATTGGATCAAATGACAAAGACATTGTTGAGAAAGAAATGGCTTTTCCCGGATGAAATGAAACATTTGATTCATGTAACAGGAGAAAGATTTCCCATTCCTTAGCCGTAAAGTAAAGATATGTGTCCATGAAAAAGGGATTAAGTGGAACAGAATTGGCCGGGTGGTAGAGTCGT